AATTTTATGAACCTCGCTTTTTTATTTTCGTGAGAATCAAGTCTGACGTGAATAATATTCTACGACCAACAACTCATTTATTTTCAAACCAATAAATTTACTATCTATTATTTGATTTACGAATCCTTTATATTGTAAAGAGTCTATAGTCAAATGGTTTGGCAATTCCCCGCGAGGGGATGAAACAAGATAATTTTGAATCAGAACTTTGGATCTTTCTTTATCCTTCGCAGTAATAATATCTCGGGGTTTGCAACGATAACTCGGTATATCCACTATACGGCCATTCACTAAAATGTGTCTATGGTTAACTAATTGTCTGGCTCCAGGAATGGTCGAAGCCATACCTAATCGAAAAAGTATGTTATCCAAACGCATCTCGAGTAGTTGTAGTAAAACCTGGCCTGTTGACCCTTTGGCTTTTCCAGCAATGTGCACATATTTCAGTAATTGTCGCTCTGTCAGACCATAATGAAAACGCAATTTCTGTTTCTCTTCTAAATGAATACGATATTGCGATCTTTTTCCAGAGCGCAATTGGGTTTGAAGATCACTTCTGGATCTGGGTCTTTTACTAGTGAGTCCCGGTAAAGCCCCAAGCCGGCGTATTTTTTTAAAACGAGGTCCTCGGTAACGAGACATATAAAGGCTCCTTTTTTATTCACTTTCATTTGACAAAAAAATATAAATTCAGACTGAACTAAAGGATCGGCAAAACACAACTAAATATACTTGAATCTACTTAAGTACTACAAAACAGAATAAAATATAGGAAATTCCGGTAAAGACTACGTTTTACAATTTATTCTGTAGAGATCTCATTGTTGTAATCAACTTTTTTTATTCATAGCTATAACTGCAAGTTACCCTGACATAATAGATTGGCGACCTTACATTTAGAGAAAGCAAAAGAGCCGGCTATCGGAATCGAACCGATGACCATCGCATTACAAATGCGATGCTCTAACCTCTGAGCTAAGCGGGCGGATATTAGAGCAATACTGTATAGGAATACAGTAAACTTCGGATCTGAGTTATTACTAGTGATTCTATTTCGAAAAAAGAAAAGAAAACTATTTAGATCTATATAAATTCTATAAATCTTTTTTTTTCATATATATGAAAAAAAAAGATTAAATTCAAAGACAAATATTAGATCTAAAATTTTAAAATAACTTACAATTGAAATATTTATTTATTACTTTTAGAAAAACCTATACTTTAAACTTGAAATCTCAATTTTACGTAACGAAACTATCTATATCCTAATAGATCAATAGTGAAAAGAGAATGATATTCTATTTATTTCTATTTGAATAATAGAAAATCTATGATAAAAATTTGGATTCTATCATTAGAAAAAAGAGGGCAAAAAAAAAGAATGAATATTGACCGTTCCACTATTTTCAATAGTACTTTCTAAGGGAATGATTAGGAAAGAGATAGATATATGCGGGATCTATCTATCCATATTGAATTGTGGATACATCAATGATAGAATCATTCGGATTGAAACAAATAGGGTTCAGAGATGAAATGATAGAATAGAGAGATAGGAGGGGGCGGGCAAAAAAAGAAAATAGCAGCATACACCTTTTCAATATAGGAATCATTGCCTAATGAATTAAACAGTGCTAAAATTCATAAAAGAGGTGGATGGAATTACAGCTGAATCCTTGTCTCAGAGCAAAGGGGATATGGCGAAATTGGTAGACGCTACGGACTTGATTGGATTGAGCCTTAGTATGGAAACCTGCTAAGTGGTAACTTCCAAATTCAGAGAAACCCTGGAACTAAAAATGGGCAATCCTGAGCCAAATCTTTGTTTTTGAGAAAAAATAAAAAATGGGAATATAAAGGGATAGGTGCAGAGACTCAATGGAAGCTGTTCTAACGAATGAAATTGACTACGTTCAATTAGTAGCTAAAATCCTTCTATCAAAAGAAAAGATCAAAATAACAGAAAGGATAACCTTATATACCTAATACGTACGTATACATAGAAAAATGGAAGAGTTCTTGTGAATCAATTCTAATTGAAGTTGAAAAAAGAATCAAATTAAAATATTCAGTGATAAAATGATTCATTCCAGAGTTTTCTAGATTTTTGAAGATGAATCGTACGAGAATAAAGAGAGAGTCCCATTTTACATGTCAATACCGGCAACAAGGGAATTTATAGTAAGAAGAAAATCCGTCGAATTTGAAAATCGTGAGGGTTCAAGTCCCTCTATCCCCAAGAAAAAGCCCATTGGAATTCCTCACTCTTTCTTTACCCTCGTATCCTCCAAACCTCCACAAATGAACATAGAGAATCCCCGTTATTGAATCATTTCCCATTTTATTTGGATAGATACGATCACAGTCCATAGAATTATCCTTACATTGACAAAGAAAGTCAAAATTCAAGGGGCTAGGTCCAATTTGTTAAGACTTTCTTTTTTAGTTCTTTTCATTGACATAGATACAAGTACTCTGCTAGGATGATGCAGGGAAATGGTCGGGGTAGCTCAGTTGGTAGAGCAGAGGACTGAAAATCCTCGTGTCACCAGTTCAAATCTGGTTCCTGACACGTGAATAATGTATTAGATATTCCTCTCTGTTCATACTTTCAAAAGTATGTGAAATTTTCATAGCTAAAAAGATTCAATCAAACAGTGGAAGGATCTAAATAGAAAGGATGTATTTCAGACACAGTACAAAGAAACTCCGATTCTTTTCTTTTTTCATTATGAGCCAATCGGATAAATGAACCTGCATCTTCTTCGTCTCTCCCACATTTTGATTTAAGGGAACTCTGCTTTATTCACTAATTCGTAAGAAGATACTCTGACCTTTTGGATTTGAAATGTTTTTCAACTCCAAAAGGTATCTCTGATCCAACGCTTCTTTTCGCCATGCATAAACTGAAGGATAAGGACGAAGTTGAAAGCTTTTTTGGCCCTTCCCTAATCGGGGCTAAAATTCCATAAATTACAAGATAGTAATAACGCTTGGTATTATTAGGAATGCCTGGAAAATCTCATATTCGTGAAGCAAAAACATAAAAGTACTCCTATGAATGCGAAATAGGCTGAATTATAAAAAAAAAAAAAAATGGATTTTGATCAAATAAAACCGCTATACTGAGTTTATACTTATTCTAAATCTTAGAAATATGATGAAAATATCATATGTAATTCATTCATGAAAGTGGATGAAGAGAGCGCGTTGGGTTGAAATGAACTAGTGTGTTTCTTTTATTGTTCCAACTATCTATACAAAACAAAAAGGGAATGTATTAGGGCTATACGGACTCGAACCGTAGACTTTCTCGGTAAAACAGATAAAACTTATCTTTATCGAAATGATTTGAACTGTTTCAAAGACCCAACATGCATTTTGTTGCATTGGGCTCTTTCATAAACTGATGTAAAGATCAGTTAGTCCACCATATTTTTTCTTTACAGGAAGATCAAAAGATAATGAGATGGTTCCTTGTGCTCTGATTCATTACTTGTATCCTGATATAGGAGCAATACCAAAGTGTTTCAAAGAAGTGTGACCTTGATTTAGGTCTGCCTTCGGCCTAGATAAACCTGAGTGAAATGGAGTCTCTATTGTTCCGCTGCAAGAGTCAAATATGAGACTTCATACACCTAAAAGCTCATAGGACAAAAAGAGTTTTTTTGAGATCCTTAGATTCATTATGCCCGGCATTGAATGGACTGAGCATTTACCTTACAATGGCAGGTTTTCTTTTATTTGGCACCGTAATTCGCACCTGAATCAGATCAAACCAAATATTTGTCAGGCTATTTTTCTCTTGTTCTCTCAAATCTACGGAGTCAGACATCTACTTCTAAAAAAAAATTAGGGTTATTGCATAATCGGCTCCCTTGAAAAGCATTGGCGCACGTGTAAACGAGGTGCTCTACCTAACTGAGCTATAGCCCTTGTCATAACTATTTTAACATATAGACAATTTCTTGTCAAGAAGGGTATTCCAGACTCCCACATGATAACTCTCTGATCCGTTTACGTTTCCTGGTAAAAGATTTCTATTGCTTAGAAAACATATTTTACCTATAATCCATCGAAGTGATGCAGACCTTTTTTGTGGTGATAAATGACCTACTTAACCCAGCGGTTAGAGTATTGCTTTCATACGGCAGGAGTCATTGGTTCAAATCCAATAGTAGGTAGAACTTATTAGATACCATGGAATCCGGTATCTAATAAGTTTCTCTACCCATCCTCTTTTTTTCGTTATTGTGTTAATTTTGTGGAAGAATAATGTAGTGTGTAGGATATAATAAAGAACTTGATTGAATGTATTGATGACTACTAATAGGAAATTAAATTGACAGCCTCTACTCGCGTCTTAGCTCGTCTGAGAGCTAGATTTGCCTCAATTGCTTGTCTCTTACCCTCAGCTCTACTCAAGTTAGCTTCAGCTATTTCAAGAGTTTGTTGAGCTTCTTGTGGATCAATGTCAGTACTAATTTCCGCATTATTTCCTAAAATGGTGATCTCATTATTACTTATTCTAGCAAAACCACCCATAAGAGCCACCGTTACCCATTGGTCGTTTAGTCGTATTCTCAAAAGACCTATATCTACAGCCGCGGCAATGGGGGCATGATTTGGTAATACGCCAATCTGTCCACTATTAGTAGATAAAATAATCTCTTTCACTTCGGAATCCCAAATCATTCGATTAGGAGTTAGTACACAAAGATTTAAGGTCATTTCTTCAATTTGTTCTCCTCTTCTAAGGTCATAGCTTTCGCGGTAGCTTCATCGATGTTACCCACCAAATAAAATGCCTGCTCGGGAAGACCGTCTAATTCTCCGGAAAGGATGAATTGAAACCCCCGAATTGTTTCTGCGAGACCAACATATTTCCCTGGAGAACCAGTAAAGACTTCTGCAACAAAGAAGGGTTGTGATAAGAAACGCTCAATCTTTCGCGCTCTTGCTACAGTTAAACGATCTTCTTCGGATAATTCGTCCAACCC